AAGGACGGAAGATCCTTTATACACATACACGATATACGGCGGAATCACAAGAATCTATGAATGCTTGGGTATCCAATCAATATTCAATTAGATGAATAATTTAAAGTTAATTTGCATTTTAATTAGAGTAAAGGAAAAAAAAGAGAAAGACTCTTTAAAAACCTAGACCCTAGTATTACTACATGTTCCATTAGTAACATCCCTTCAAGCGGTTACTACGTATTTTGTTTTGCTTATGTTTTCTCTTTCCGGATTCGAAATGATATAGAAATCCTTAATACCCTTTTTTTTTGACTATGCTCTATTGATTCGACTATACTATTAGTAGCGAGTAACAATAGAATAATTCCTTGATAGTTATATGGATAAGGGGGCATAATTCACATGGATATAGTAAGTCTTGCTTGGGCTGCTTTAATGGTAGTCTTTACATTTTCCCTGTCACTTGTAGTGTGGGGAAGAAGTGGACTATAAGGGTATTACTAATTGAGTTGAGGAATCGTTCTGCAACGCGTTTTGAACTCTTTAGTAAAAGAGAATCTAAAGATCTTCATTTTTATTTTAAATTACATTCTATTCGAATAAAGTAATGTATTCTATAAATCATACTCTTTCGATCAAAGAGATATTTCACTGCTCCTTTTCTTTGTATTTTGAATCTGCAAGATTTGGATGAATTTCAAATTTTCTATTATTCTTTTTTCTTGAGTCTCTCTTTACTGTTCAAAGAAGAATTTACGCGCATATGAACTTTCTCTGAAAAATGATTTTATTACTATACACCCCTCTCGGTTTTACTTCATTGCTGGAATTCCTTTCTTTTGATAGATACCTGGATTCCTAGTTAAAATCATAATAAGCATACACCAAGCTAATATGGTTTAGTTTATATGAGGCTTAAACACTCTATTTATTAGAGAGTATTCTAAAGAAAATGATACTAATATGTAGATCATATATCTATGGTAGAAAAATTCATCTATTTCTTTCTACTATACGATTTATATACTGGATACTGGGAATTGTAGTCGTCTTATTTCATTTAAGGTTTAAGACGCAAAATATGTTTTCAGTTTATTTCGTGAATTCTTGAATTAAACTGAGTAAACTCAGTTTAATTCAAATTCATTAATTATTTTGACTGACCGTTTTTACATAAATTATAAGTAAAAAGGCGGTAGGAACTAGAATGAATAGTGCAGTAGCAATAAATGCAAGAATATTTACTTCCATAATATAAATCAAAAATAAATTTGAACAATAACCCGGGATTTAATCCCATAGAGATGATAAGCCCTTCTCCTTTCAATGGATGAATTACCTCTCGATGATATTTGAAATATCATGAATAACAATATCTGAATTCTGAAATAAATTCGTTGTCAAAAAAGGAATAGTATAACTATAACATAGGAAGTTCGTTTAATCATAGCGAATCCCAACTTGGATTCCCGATCTAAAAAAAGTCCTTTTTATCATTCATTTCTGTTCTTTTTTTTGTACCGTGTATAATTATCCGATGAAGTATCATATGATCACCTTTCCAATTACATTATTAACACTGGGAATTTATAGCAAAAACTCAATGTGCAATTTGAAAGAAATCCATTTTTTGATTAAATTAGTAATTGAGGTTCTAAAAAAGGAACCAAAACAAGATATTTTTTAATTTGAATATAAAAAAGCATTCTATCCGCGGAATTTTTTGAAAAATTCTTTTATTGGGAATTCCAGTTGTTTTGTATCTGTGTGTCCCCTTCCAAAAAATAGAGGACTTTATTCCATGGATCTGGAACAATCGATAAAATATATCTCGTCTTTCTTGAAATGCTTACTACAGTGATAGCACTAATTGGCCTAACCCACCAACAGATTCTTTCGGGACTGACGGGGCTCGAACCCGCAGCTTCCGCCTTGACAGGGCGGTGCTCTGACCAATTGAACTACAATCCCCGGGAAATAAAAAAAATAGGCGATCTAGCAGAAATTTTGATTCTTTTTTATCTGAATATTTTATTTTGTAAGGAGGGGGGGTTATACCCTCTCATGGTAGATTGTCGAATTATTGGGCCGAGCTGGATTTGAACCAGCGTAGACATATTGCCAACGAATTTACAGTCCGTCCCCATTAACCGCTCGGGCATCGACCCACAAAGACTAACTTTTAGTCTTATTGGTAATCCATGATCAACTTCCTTTCATAGTATATACCCTACCCCCAGGGGAAGTCGAATCCCCGCTGCCTCCTTGAAAGAGAGATGTCCTGAACCACTAGACGATGGGGGCTACTTGCATAACCGCTATCATACTATGATTATAGTATAAATATTTTTATATTGTCAATATAATAGAATGGTATGATTAAATACAAGGGGTTTTTCACCTTTCCTAATTGTAGAGAATTTTTTAGTTCGAGGTCCAAGTATAATCTCTTCATGCTAGGATTTGATTAAATATCATGAAATTAATGAGTTTTGGTCTTGAAACAATTTCTTGAATT